ATGATAAGCTTTCTGAAAGGAAATCTTTGCCCCTTGTATGGTACACGGAACTTAAAAGGAGGAAGCCCACCAAGCGGAACTGCACTATCAATAAGTGGGACACCCAGTTTCAGTGGCGTGGACCATAGAGGTAGGGGCAAGAGACGCAAAGGGGCAATAGAGAAAGCAGCAGATCCGGAGCAGGGGCGAGCAAATCCATAACCACCAGATCGATGGATTGAGACCCCTGTGAATGATCCAACAGTTCCATCTCCAGTAAAAAAAAGCATAAGAGGTGCATCTGATCGGGTAGCAGTGGGAGAGAGGAAGAAGGAAGAGGCACCCACTAGAGAAGCAGCAAATGATATGGCTCGTTCGTATAGGCAGATAAAAAGTGAATGCCTATGTGCCAAATAGCGTGACTCAAGATAGAATTGCAGCATGTCAATCAAGGTCCGGATCGAATCGCATTGAGAAGGAAGGGAGACAGATCTCAATGTCATGATAAAAGGAGCGGGTCAGGACCGGGGACGGGCGTCAGAGAGAGCAGGTAATCGAATAAGTAGTGAGTAGTAAGGCTGACGGTGAGTAAAACGAACAAGCTGGGGGCTATTGAGCTTGTTGAACCAGTGAATGTTTCGGTCCGGCCTTCCAGTTACGAAGCGGATTGTGTTACACCCTTCTGTTCATCTCATCCCAGTTGTAGTTGATCCAATCGATCCAGAACCTGCGGTAGTTTGTTTAACTAGTGAAAGCAAGGCCGGGAAAGAGGAAAGCAATTCCCTTCTTTCGGTAAAGAAATTCTTTGAACTTCTCTTCTGTGAACTGCAATTCTGCTTTTCACTTTGTCTACCATCGGCGGAGGGCATCCCCTCTCAGCTTCCCTTGTTTTGTCTGTCATCGTATTTTACTTTCTCGATATGAGTCGAGCGACTTCGTACCATTGAATAGTATAACATCAGTCTTACCAATACTTCTTTCCTTTCTTACTTTCTGTGGGAAAGTTAACTAATGGAATTCTCTATCTCCTCTAGAGAATTCCATTAGTCTTTCTCTCCCGCATTGCTACTTATGGCTAGCACAGGAAATTTGACTCACTACCTAGCTGCACATTAGTACAGGTATTTATCCTGCCTTCATGCCTTTGCTTTGAAAGTCTTTCTGTTCCTGATTTTACTCCTTCATGCCATTGATGGATGACTTCGTATCTTGTGTAAGAGATATTCCTAAAAGTGTATAGAGACTGAAAGCTGCCTAAACTGGATCAATAGAATAGAACACAGGTAAGGACGAATGCGAGAGAATGAGACTCGTAGGTTGTATTTGTTACTTGCACCAGTCGTTACACCGACGCCAAATTAAGGCCGACATGGAGCCATGCGCATGATTCCAAGAGTCACTGCGAAACTTAGTAAGAATAACCAACCTGTAATGTAATGTCACGAATGGATGAAGCAAGCACTTTTGGATGGTATCGATCAGAGCCAATCAAGCCTTTTCCCTGATTATCGTCACTTAAATCCCACTAGCCAAAATAGAATCCGTCAAGTAAGAGAGAAGCCAGAGATCCAGATCATTAGAATACGTCACCGGTCCGAGATGGGCCTTCTCGCGAAAAAGAGTAAGTTATTCCTATCACTAGGAGTAGTAGCGCTAGCGGCGCAGAAGGATAAAGTAGCTAAGCGCTAAGAAGCTATCTAGAAAGTTTCCAGCTGAGGGAAATTAATTGGCTTAGATTGGTCTTAGCTTCGACTCGTAGTCTTCGACCACTCTTCTTCTTCTCCCCGAAGGTTGCTTGCTTCCATTCAGGTAGTTATCTATTGCTGAGAAATGGCCAAAGGAAAGTCTTATTCCACTTGCTTTCTCGCTTGACTTGAAAACTGGAAAAACTAAAAATCGGAAAGAAAACAAACAAGGAGTTTACTACGCAGGCTTTTTTTTTATAGAGAGAGAGTAAGGGGGTTTGCTTGCTGGCTCTCAGGGCTTATAGTTGGTTCTGTTCAAAGGTATTCCCTTTCATTAGCTACGCTCAGGTTTCACCAACTTCGCGTCGGGTTCACTTCAGTGAAATCTTGTTAAAGCAAACCAACGGTTGGTTGAACCTTAGGACGGTAGCGAAAGGTCTAGCTAACCGGGTCAATTCAAACTCACTACATACTCCATTGAATTGATAACCCGGCGTAATTGGTTTTCTCCAGCGGCTGCGGCTCTTTTTCCTATATTCTTTCAGATGGCCCTGCTACGTCTGCCCACTACAGAACAGGCCTTACTCCCGTGAGCAGGGTCCGCTGGCTCTTAGTATGGCTTTTTACTTTTCTGATCCGGCATGATAACAACTCGAACTCAACGTCTATTCTTTCAAGAGCAAGAGAGAGGCACCGAGATCCGGCGTAAGCGTCGTTTGCCCGTTGCCAATAAATAGGATCGACTGGGGTAGTAAGATTCAATTGTTTGTGAGATTAAAAAATACGAAAGGGCCGGAAATATTGGGATCAAAAGGTTGTTCTAAAGGACTTATAATCCTTTTTCCTAGGATCCAAGAAAAGAAGGGGTTTTTGGTTTTCAAATTCCTAATTACTACCCGTGTAGTGTCTACTGACTGAGTCGTGAATTAGATTGGATGGGCCGATGGAGAATCAAATTAGGAGTTGTGGAAAGGACTTTATAGACTATGTATCAAGACTCGCGATAGGATTTGACAGTCATTCAATATTTGATGGGTTTTTTCTTATAGAAAAAAAGGTAGCTTGCTTACTTAGTGCTTGTGCTAAGGGATGACTTGGTTGCTTTTTTTTATATGCCCATACTATTGTTTCGATAGATCCCGGGATCAATACAATAAAAAACCTATGAATTAGAGTGGAGCAGTTGACGTTGGATTATTTCGAATTGATTGGAAGAAGAATAGGTGTAGCAAAGAAAAAAAATCGGAGCTAGAAAGAAAGGGTAGGTTGAATCTGAAAAGTACTCTGTGGGGGTAACTATGTTAATTGCGTAAAAAAAAAGCAAATGTTATGTGCTCCCGGGAAATAAATTGCTACTCTATTCGATGGGCCAGGAACAATCGAAAAAAGCCAGACCTGTACGGTATCTCTTTGAATCCTGACTCAATAAGCTTAGGTGATACCCCCGATTGTACCAACCTACATATGTCTCTCCTACATCAATCGTAGTTATTGTCATTTTGATTCCTTGATTTGTCCGATGAGAAATGCGAAACGAAAGAAGGATCCTCCTGCTTGGAATTATATCCTAATCCTTCTTTGCCCCCTTACAGAGATGAATTGATCGATGAATCGGATCCTAGGTCGGGACTGACGGGGCTCGAACCCGCAGCTTCCGCCTTGACAGGGCGGTGCTCTGACCGATTGAACTACAATCCCAGGAAAAGAATTTTAATTAGGTGTACCGCCTACAAATTCTTATTTATATATCTATTTTTCTTCATTATTCATATTTTATGTCCTAGGACATAGATATTCTAGATACCCATTATGAATCGCCCGCCAAAGTCTTCCTACTTCTCCAATGTTCCAATCAGATCCGAAGAGAAATCAATCAAAAGTCAGTGGACCTGAATTGAATCATGACTATATAAGCTATTCTGATATTCAGATTCGATATAGATGAAATCGTGGAAGCGGACCTTTGATTTCCTTGGACCACGTAAGAATTCGTCGTCCGATTGAATCTTCTTGTTCCTGAATGCTTCATAGGAATCCATCGCTATTCCTTTCTTCCACCGAGAAAGGCTCATTCCGAGTCACAAGAGCCATTTCTCTTTTTTTTTCGTTATGGTAATGCAATGCAAGAGGTCTCGGAAATCGGGTTGTTTCTGATGATGAAAACCCGATATTTTATGGTAGGTAATGTAAGAAGACGACAGTAGGTATCTGATGGTAAGTAAGATACCTGCGGTCGGTATATCTTTGAAAGCTCAGACGGAGAGAATAAACGGACTCCTCGAGGGCTACTTAAGGCACTTAAGTGCAAACCAACCAGAAGGACTGGAGCTGTTGGATGTTGCTCAGTGCTGCTATAAATTAACAACCAAAAAGCTCTGCGTCAAACTTCAGCCCCTTCGAGTTGGCCACGGGGCAACAGCCTCTGACGCCCCACACCATTGCGGCAGGAGGAGGCTTGCCCATCAGCCTACTTTGCCAAGACGCGGCAGGAGCGCAACGACCTAGCCCAAACCCACTTTAACTAAAGGCTTGGCCCGGTCTGAAGGAAGAAGAAAGTAGACCTTGTAGAGAAGCGGATAGGAGAGGTAGCCTATAGACTCAAGCGATCAGCTCGGTGAAAACTCACCCCGTATTCCATGTGAGTCAGTAGTTGACTTCGATTAGACCAGACCGACCCAGAGAGGAACGTGCCCAGCCCACGAGGGCACCACCAGATGTTGTAGATTAACTTACTAAGAAAGAAAAAAGAAGAGTATATATCTCATAGCTGACCGCACCATGGGCTAGCCCATACACCCACTGCACGAGTAGAATACGTCAAGTAGAAGGGCCAACCTGAGAGCGAGGCAAGCTGGGAACGGGCTGATACGATTCGAAGACCAAGTCAGAGACTACTGGACGTCTCGCAGAGCGACTCTCAACGAGGACTTTGAGACTTTTTGAAAAAAATGTGTGTTTTTTTTAATCCAAGTTTGACTCTGATTAGATCCTTAGCGCTTGCGCTAAGTAAGCCCTCCAAGGCCTTATGTAATGTAAAAAACCGAGGAAAATAACGTAAAGTAGAAACGAACAATACGGTACGATCGCTATATCTTTTCTTTTTCTTTCTCTCTCCTCTATGGAAAGAGGGGATTATACGTGGCGTGGTATACCTGATCGTTTGGTCAACGAGACGTACGTAAGTCGGCATAGCTCCATTTATAATATAAAATTATATTCTTTTACTTAGCCCGCCTCTCCCATGACTTTCCGGACCAACCCGGATCTGCCCTCGATCTGCATTTTGGGAGCAGAGCATGCAAAATCGAGCAATGAATCTTATAAAAATTTCCTCGG